AAAGCTCTTTTTTTTTTTGTTATAATTAGAATGTCAAAAAATCAAGTAGGCTCACTTGTCTTTCTGTTGATCGTTCCAGGCCTCTTGAATCTTCTATTTCCCTATTTTTTTCTTTCATCTGTTATTTTAATTTGTATGTAATGTAGCTTTCCTTTTGTTTTCTTTATTATTGATAGGAATTTTCTTGTTAAGACCCTAGGAATCAATTGAAACCTTAAATTCATACTAGAACCACGATGATTCAATAAAACCTTCAAGCTAAGTCAAGGATTCCCTGAGTAAGAACCATTGGATCATCATTTATTCAACGAGTCGAATTGATATAATGACTAAAACTAGAAAGAAAAGTTTGTTCTTTGAGCAAAATCAAAGCAGAAACGGGGATTTGAAAGAAGAAAACTCTTTCAATTGAAAACTTTTTTCTTTGGAAAAATTTGAGGAATCCGGCCACGAGGTCTGAATATTAAGTATGAATCATAGTTCAAATACTTCGTGATATATTTCATATATTCCGCGCTCCAGATACTAGAATGAATATCCGACGGGGTAAAACCATCTCTATCAAGACGACAGACCCACTCTCTGTACTCTCAATAGGATCAATTATAACAAGTCACACACTCATATTCCGGAAATACAGAAACACAAAAATTTAGCGGTCGAACTACCAAAAAAGAATAAGCTAAAATAAAAAGCCGAGGCCTAAATGCATCGTTTTTTTGTATTTTTATTTAAAAGCTAGGGTTCTTATAAATCTAATTAAATCTAATTCAGTGAAATTCCGTCCAGTAAAACGGAAGAATTATAAATCTCCAAAATAATAGATAGGAATACCGCAAATAGAGCCATTGCGACACCCATCAAAGGAGTAGTTCCCCATCCAGGAGCTACTTTACCATATTCCGAATTCAATGGTTTCAATAAAGCCCCTACAGACGTCCGTCTTGGACCAGATCTAGAACTACCCTCAACAGTTTGTGCAGCCATAAATCCTATTTTGTATTCATTGAGATCTGTTGACTTTGTATACCATTCCGTTGTAAATAAACAATCTTATCATAGATCCAGTGTGGTCTTGAAATTATATAATAATGGAAACAGCAACCCTAGTCGCCATCTCTATATCTGGATTACTTGTAAGTTTTACTGGGTACGCCTTATATACTGCTTTTGGGCAACCCTCTCAACAACTAAGAGACCCGTTCGAAGAGCACGGGGACTAGTTGAAGTAACGAGCCTCCCAATGTTGGGAGGCTCATTACTTCAATTCAGATAATGAAAAATCATTTCATCTTTTTAGTTGGAACTTTAGGTGGTTCGCGAAAAAAGATAGCGAAAAAAATGATCCCTAGAGTCGAGACTAAGAGGAATGTATAAACCAATGCTTCCATAAATTTGATCGCGGTTTACAATTATAGCTTCCATACCTGTTTATTGGGGATCATCTCCCCGATTAAAGAAAAAAAAAATCAAAGAAAAGGCGAAAGGGCGGAGATTTAAATCCAGACTTTTTCAGTATCCTATGTAAAATCACAAAGAGAAAATAGAAGTGAGAAGCGAAAAATAACAGAGCAATGCTGCATCAGACTACTTGTCTTCTTGTAGTTGGATCTCCAAGTTTTTGGAATGCTCCAAATTCCACTTGAGCATCCAAATCTGGGTCAATACCAGCAAAAACATCTCTGAATAAGGTTCTAGCACCATGCCAAATGTGCCCGAAGAAGAAGAGCAGAGCAAAGGAAGCATGTCCAAAAGTAAACCAACCTCTTGGACTGCTACGAAAAACACCATCGGATTTCAAAGTAGCACGATCTAATTCAAAAATTTCACCCAATTGGGCACGTCTAGCATATTTTTTCACAGTCGCAGGATCACTATAACTCACTCCGTTCAGTTCGCCACCATAGAACTCAACGGTTACGCCTACTTGTTCGACACTATACTTCGATTCTGCCCTTCTAAAGGGAACATCGGCTCTAACAATTCCATCTCCGTCTACCAAAACAACTGGAAATGTTTCAAAAAAAGTAGGCATGCGACGTACAAAAAGTTCACGCCCTTCTTTATCTCTAAAGATAGGATGTCCTAACCACCCGACAGCTATTCCATCTCCGTTATCCATTGAACCCGCTCTGAATAATCCCCCTTTCGCTGGATTATTTCCGATGTAATCATAAAAAGTTAATTTTTCAGGAATTTTAGACCAAGCCTCTGATAAACTTTGATTTTCGGCTAGTCCAGCGCTAACTCTTCGATATATTTCTTGCTGAAAGTATCCCTGATCCCATTGATAACGGGTGGGACCAAATAATTCGATAGGAGTAGTTGCTGAACCATACCACATAGTTCCAGCAACAACAAAAGCTGCAAAAAAGACAGCAGCGATACTGCTGGAAAGAACGGTTTCAATATTGCCCATACGTAATCCTTTATATAGACGTTGGGGCGGGCGGACACTAAGATGGAATAAGCCTGCTAATATGCCCAATGTCCCCGCTGCAATATGATGAGAGGCTATTCCTCCTGGAACAAAGGGATCAAAACCTTCCACACCCCACGCGGGATTTACAGATTGTACCTTTCCGGTTAGTCCATATGGGTCGGACACCCATATTCCAGGACCATACAATCCTGTTACATGAAATGCGCCAAAGCCAAAGCAAGCCACTCCTGAGAGAAATAAATGAATTCCAAAGATCTTAGGCAAATCCAAAGAAGGTTTTCCTGTGCGTTCATCACCAAATATTTCTAGATCCCAATACACCCAATGCCAGATAGCTGCCAAGAAGCACAAGCCAGAGAACACAATATGCGCCCCGGCTACACCTTCGTAACTCCAAACCCCCGGATTCGTTATCGTCCCTCCTGTAATACTCCAACCGCCCCATGAATTGGTTATTCCTAAACGAGTCATGAAGGGTATAACGAACATACCTTGTCTCCACATTGGATCGAGAACTGGGTCGGAGGGATCAAAAACTGCTAATTCATATAGAGCCATTGAACCGGCCCAACCAGCAACCAGAGCTGTATGCATTATATGAACAGAAAGCAAACGACCGGGATCATTCAATACGACAGTATGAACACGATACCAAGGCAAACCCATGGTAATACCCCTTTATCAACAAAAAATAGACACTATGTAACTTTATTGCATTGAAAAAACTATGCTATGGACCCCCTTTTTTTTCAGTGGATTATCTCGGAAAAAAGGGTTACTATTTGTTCTATTCTTTTAGTAAAAATGGAACAATTTGGTTCATAGGAAAAAAGAGAAGCAGATCTATTCTATACTCGATAAGTACCAATACGCAATGGGGGTTTATTCCCTTTTTGAAGAGCGCATGCATCCATATTTAGTCATCATTCAAAGTACCTATTCGTAAAAATTTTCCTTGTTTTCCTTTATTTTATGAACTTATTCTATCTATGTAGAAAATATGACGATAAAGCTAATATTATTAAAATAATAAAACCATTATTACGTTTCCACATCAAAGTGAAATAGAGTACTTTATTCTTTTTTCTTTCAGTTTATGCCTATTGGTGTTCCAAAAGTCCCTTTTCGAACTCCCGGAGAGCAAAATCCAACTTGGATTGACATATAGTGCGCCCTGTCAGATATATTGGGTCATATGGGATTTCCCCATTCTCTCCCCCGATCGAGATATCCTCTCTTTCGCCCCCAAAAAAGCGATTGAATCATCAAAAATTTGTAACGTGAAGTGCAATGAAATGCAATTAGATCCGTTTTGTAAAGAGGTATCCAGATTAATATTAGCAATTCAAATAATTTATGGTCGACTTGGCTGGACCAATAAAATTAAGTATCCAGGCTCCGTTTAGAAAAACCCAATTGGTAATATATCTATTATTAGGACTTATAGATATCATAAACAATTCTATTTAGAACGAAATTATTAAATAGAAATAGCACTGATCCAAAACAGTTAATCAATCGAATAATAAATAGAATGGATACGTCGAATATTTGGCGGAAGACATAAAAGAAATGAATTGCAAAATTGAGAAAAAATGAAAAAAAAAAACAAAGACGTGGTATTGGGGTCATTTGTCCTATATGTGCAAATCAAAATCGGGCGGATCCTTACTCGGAGTAGAGCATAAACCTAAAAAAATGGAAGAAGCCCATTCAGGAACAAGAAAATGGCATCGTGATTTTTGGATTGGATCTCGATGAAAAAATACATCAATGAAAAGTTAAAGTTAGTGCGATAAAACTTTTTTTATATTCTAATATTTTAGGAAAACCGGCCAAACGCATCGTTCTTCAAAAATGAAAGAGAAGCCCCTTCCTTTATTAGAAGGAGTCCGCTATAAAAAAAGAAAGAGGGCTGGAAGCTACACATTGATTTTTTTTCGCAAGTTTTAGTTTTGTTGAACCGTATGCATCAAAAGGTGCCCGTACGGCTCCTAAGGGATACAATTTTATCCGAATCAACCGACTTTATCGAGAAAGATTAATTTTTTTAGGCCAAGCGATTGATAGCAATGTTTCGAATCAACTTATTGGTCTTTTTGTATATCTCAGTTCGGAGAGTGATACCAAGGATCTGTATTTGCTTATAAACTCTCCCGGCGGATGGGTAATACCTGGAATAGCCATTTATGATACTATGCAATTTGTGCGACCAGATATACAGACAATATGCATGGGATTAGCCGCCTCAATGGGGTCTTTTATCCTGGTCGGAGGAGCAATTACCAAACGTCTAGCATTCCCTCACGCTTGGCGCCAATGGGTTTTTTATTTAAGAGAAAAAAGAAGACTATGCCTTCGCCATATGAATTATTAATATTAAGTAATATTAGCATGGCACTTCGAATTCGATATGAAAATTTTTTATTGTTTTTCAAAATATTAGATTATGTATCGAAAGAGTAGTATGAGATAAAGGAAGGGTATTTCCGATTTTATCTTACCTATCGTAGGTCGATTTCAGCGTCACAAACTTTTTTCACACCGGCAGGTTATTAACAACATTTATGTTATGAAAGAGTACGAAAAAAAAAAAAAAAAAGAAACTTTGGGATTGCTGAATCACAGACGAAATAAATATATTAAAGCAACGGGGCCATCATAGTATTTTTGAACTCCTCCGAAAAAAAAAAGAAGGGTGGTAATTGGATCATTTACCGATCTGGGTATAATAGATCCCACATTTTCTCTTTCTTCGATGAAAGGTAAAAAAATTCAATTGTGGAGCCGTATGCAATGTGAAAAAAATGCCCGTACGGTTGTTCAATTCTATCTTTTTCTTATTTTATTCTTTATCTCTTCGCCTTGCCTCCTCGTGCGAGATACAGGAACCTTTGATTGTGTTATATTATATGATCAGGGTAATGATCCATCAACCTGCTGCCGGTTTTTATGAGGCACAAACGTCCGAACTTATCCTGGAAGCGGAAGAACTACTGAAACTGCGCGAAATCCTTACAAGGGTTTATGTACAAAGAACAGGCAAGCCCTTATGGGCTGTATCCGAAGACATGGAAAGGGATACTTTTATGTCAGCAACAGAAGCCCAAGCTCATGGAATTGTTGATTTTGTAGCGGTTGGATAAAAAATAGCAGTGATTTCGTGCAAATATACGATTTAAGATTTTATCTTCTTACTTCTTAATTACTTAATTAAGGGTTTAATATTCTATTAATATATTGAAATCGAATAAATTCATAATCATCCGGTTAGGATCAATCTAAACCAGCCCATAATGTATAATTCAGCATGCCAACTATTAAACAACTTATTAGAAACCCAAGACAGCCAATCAGAAACGTCACGAAATCCCCCGCCCTTGGGGGATGCCCTCAGCGTCGAGGAACATGTACGAGGGTGTATGTGCGACTCGTTTAAATCATGGGCTGAGACAAAAGAAAAGAAAAAAACAATTTTTCCAGTATCAATGATCAGTACCGGTGAATCGGATAGAATGGAAGAACTCCATTCACTATCTAAAAAAGATGAATCTATCATATCTTTCTATTGTGTATGAAATTTATGGTTTCAATTGGTGCAAATTAAATCACCTGAATTTTCAATTTAAGATGAGAAAGAATTCCCCATTGGTAACAAATAGTTACCCATTAAGCGGGGGAAATCCTATTTAAAAAAGTAGAAATATTTTGTTTAGAAGAACGGACTCACAAGGTCAGCTACCCAACCAATCTTCATAATTAAATACCGTTACTGTATAAGGTATATCTCATTATGAAAGACCCATTACTGGAAAATTCATGGGTAGAGCCAAAGAGTGGTAACTGTACAAGTTACCAATAAAATGAAGGAAAGGGCTCCGGTGTATAGAGAAGACCTCACCGTTTAAGAAGTAACCATAGAGACGATGGAACCCACAATTTCTTTAGCTATTTCTATTTTTATTTTTCCAATGCCTAGAAAAAAGGAAAAAGCGTGGTAGGGAAGGTTATAGTAGCAAAAGCCATTGGAATTTTTATTTTATAAATTGGAAGAGTCCGTTTTGTTATTAATAGACTAGGAAGGGGGAAAAGAATAACTGAAAGAAAGAAAATAAATTAGTTATTCATTAAAGTTTCATTTACTCAATGACCAGAATTAGACGAGGATATATAGCTCGGAGACGTAGAACAAAAATGCGTTTATTTGCATCAAGTTTTCGCGGGGCTCATTCAAGACTTACTCGAACAATTATTCAACAGAAAATAAGAGCTTTGGTTTCGGCGCATCGTGATAGAGATAGGAAAAAAAGGGATTTTCGTCGTTTGTGGATCACTCGAATAAATGCAGTAATTCGCGGGGCGGGGGCATCCTATATTTATAGTAGATTAATACACAATCTGTATAAGGGGCAGTTGCTTCTTAATCGTAAAATCCTTGCACAAATGGCTATATCAAATAGGAATTGTCTTTATATGATTTCCAACGAGATCATAAAATAAGGGGATTGGAAGGAATCCGCCAAACTTTTTGAAATGGAATTCTCTGGAGAATAAACTCCGGGAAGGTAGAGTAGAAATTAGTATGATAAAATCTGATAATATGATAAAGTCGTCAAAATGAGCGAACACGCCCGATAAAAAAATTTATTCCTCTTACCCGACTCTTTTTTTTCTTACAACACGAATGATTCTCGTATTTTTTGAACAAAACGTCCATCTGTTTTTGAGTTCGGATTAGAATTTTGATTCAATTGAAAAGTAAGCCTATTTTTTTCTGTTCCTAAAACCAGGAGTTCTGGTGGTTGACTCCCTTCTTTCAAATTGTTTCTCATTATTAAGAAAAGGTAACGAAGATAAAATACGAGCTTGTTTTATAGCAATAGTAATTAATCGTTGTTCTTTTAAGGTTAATCTATTCACCCGTCTAGATAATATTTTTCCTTGTTCACTAATAAATCGACTAATTAAACTCATGTTTCTATAATCAATTCGATCCCCCGATTGGATCGGGGGCAAACGCCTACGAAAAGATCGCTTGGATTTAAGAAAGAGTCGCTTGGATTTATCCATAATTTGTTTATTCCTTATCCCTAAAATACTATTTCGATCAAATCAAAAAAAAAAAGTTATAGAAGAAATTCATAGGATTGGGTTTGTCTATATTTATTTAGTTGTTTTTATTTCAATATATGAAATAATAGAGATATATATCTAAATTATTTTAATGTTCCTTGAAAGGGTGACACCCAAGCACTCGGTTCGATCTATATCTATTTCTTTATCTCCCCATGAATTGTATGTTTGAAACAATACGGACAGAATTTTCTCAATTCCAATCGACTAGGTGTATTGTGTCGATTCTTTTGAGTAATATATCTGGAAATACCCGTTGATTCCTTATTAACACCGTTTCGAACACAACCGGTACATTCCAAAATAACCCTTACTCGAACGTCTTTACCCTTGGCCATGAACCTCCTTTGGGTTTTTGATTAACCCAACGTTTCTATTTTCCGATCCGACGCAAATAAGAAGAAAGGAAAAGGGACGAAAAAATAGAAGTGGCTAACAACTCAAAATCAAATTATGAAATAAAGATTTTGTTGCAATTAATATAGTAAATAATAAGTAATACAACAATTTCGAAAGCAATTTCTAATCGCAGTACAGTATTTCATTTAAGTATCTTGTATTGCATGATACTCTTATTCTAGTCACATTTCCCTTTTGTTTTCTTTTAACTCGATTATTAATTTAATTGGAGCCTTAACCCGAATTTAACTGAGGTTGAACCCACTTTTTTCTTTCTCTTTACCCCCGTATTCAATCTATCTAATTCGAAAAAAAAAAAGACGGGAAAGAGAGATTAGTCACAAATATTTGACTCTATCTCTAATCTTCTTCACCCCTTTCCATATCAATAACTAGAATGAAAAAAAAGGAAATGTCAACGCATCTGGGAAGAAACGATTGATTTCTATCAATAAACCCGCTAAAGACCCGAACCAGAGAGTACTTAGTACCGGTGCCACGGAAAGATATGTTTTAAAATCTCGCATTGAGAATCCTCCTTCTTTTTTTTATATTCCATATTGTAATACACTATGGTAAGAGATGTATATGTAGTTAAAGACCACTTGTATTTGTGTGTGGAATCCCCAATTCAACTTGACATGTGCAATGATTCGGTAGAGAAGATTTTCTTTTTCTTAAAGCAAAAAAACGGGTCCCTTTGCGCCTGAGAATTCCCGAGAAAAATATTAATTTATTAATATATGTTATATGATATGAGACCAAGAGGAAGAAATGACAAGATACATTTTGCATAGAAAGGAAGAAAATGGAAATAAAATAAGGATGTGGAAAACAAGACGGGGATTTTCTACAATGATACTGTAGACCAGTTGAAAGGGATGTAGCGCAGCTTGGTAGCGCGTTTGTTTTGGGTACAAAATGTCACGGGTTCAAATCCTGTCATCCCTACCTATTATTGCTCCTCGAAGCAGTAACCAGAGATACATTTTAGAGCGATTCAATTTGGACATACATAATACATAATTTTCAATTTTATGATAGTATACATATGCAAGAAGTATTTATTGGGGTTGCAATTTTTTTGGGGGTTCTATACTATATAAAAAAAAGAATCCCCTTCTTTACAGTCTTTTCCGTTGTGGTAAGAAAGCGCTCTTAGTTCAGTTCGGTAGAACGTGGGTCTCCAAAACCCAATGTCGTAGGTTCAAATCCTACAGAGCGTGATTCTGCTCTTGTCTTGTTAGATCGAAAATTCCACTGAACTAAAATACAGCAATCTGAATTTGACCTTTGACCCCCCCCAAAAAAATGAAATTAAAGAAAGGAGGAGGTCAGTTAAAAAAAGAGATGTCAATTAATATTAATCAAAGGTCCAACTGATCACCACGCCTGTATTGTAAATATGCGGTTACGAATAATCCAGCCAAAGTAATAGGAATTAGACCTAAGACAATTCCAAATAGAAAAACTTCAATCATTTCAATTTAATTTATTTGAAAAGGAAAAAGGGGAGGTAATATCTATCCCGAAATATTACTATTAGTTCGTATTGCTTAGGAATCTCAATTCCCAATAATTGGTAATTAACACGGTAAGGAACTACCAAATATATGGAATACCACAGAAGGATTTCTTTTTATGAATTATTCATTCAATTAATTTCAAATAAGTCCTATCTTACTCAGACCAATAAATAGAGCCGAGGTTAGAGTTAAAGCCGCTAGTAAAAAACCGAAATAACTAGTTATAGTAGGCATGGAGGAGCTAAAGGAAATCTGTTCTTTTTATACATATGTTTAGAAAGCACTTTCCTAAGTTTCCACTTTTGAAAGAGACGAGGATACGCAAAAATATTATACCAATTGAAAGACTCAGTTCAATTGAAAGTTTTTGATTCATCAATTATTCTAGAAGGTACTAAAAAAAATAAAGTGATTAGGGGTAGAAAAAGAAATAAATTCATCATCTTTGACATCAACACCTCCCACGATTCAGAATCAACAGATTCGTTGGGCAACTCTT